TAATGTTGATCGTTTATTTTGTGTCATGGACATTTGGAATTTCATCTCTGATGATACTTTTTTACTTATAGATAGTAAGGGGGACAGTTATTCCATATATTTTGATATTGAAAATCAAAATTTTGAGATTGACAACGATCATTCTTTTCGGGGTGAACTGCAAAGTTCTTTTTCCAATTATTGGAATTCAAGTTATCTGAACTCTAGCTCTAAGAAAAGTGGCGATATTTATGATGATCTTTCCGTGTATTATACTAAAGATAGTTGGAATAATCACATTAATAATTGCATTGACAGTTATCTTCATTCTCAAATCCGCGTTGGGAGTTCCATCCTAAGTGGTGTTGACAATTACAGCGACAGTTCCATTTTGAGTTTCATTTTTAATGAAAGTCGAAATAGGACTGAAAGTTTCAGTAAAAGAACTAGCAGGAATGGTAATAATTTAACTAAAAGAGAAAGTTCTAATAATCTTGATGTAACTCAAAAATATAAGCATTTGTGGGTTCAATGCGAAAGTTGTTATGCATTAAATTATAAGAAATTGCTTAAGTCAAAAATGGGTATTTGTGAACAATGTGGATATCATTTGAAAATGAGTAGTTCAGATAGAATCGAACTTCTGATTGATCCGGGTACTTGGAATCCTATGGATGAAGATATGGTTTCTATGGATCCTATTGAATTTCATTCGGAGGAAGAAGCTTATAAAGATCGTATTGATTCTTATCAAAGAAAGACAGGTTTAACTGAAGCTGTTCAAACAGGTATAGGTCAACTAAACGGTATTCCTGTAGCAATCGGGGTTATGGATTTTCAGTTTATGGGAGGTAGTATGGGATCTGTAGTAGGGGAAAAAATTACCCGGTTGATTGAGTATGCTGCCAAAAAATTCCTACCCCTTATTATAGTATGTGCTTCCGGAGGGGCACGCATGCAAGAAGGAAGCTTGAGCTTAATGCAAATGGCTAAAATCTCGTCTGTTTTATATGATTATCAATCAAATAAAAAGTTATTCTATGTATCAATCCTTACATCTCCTACTACTGGTGGGGTCACAGCCAGTTTTGGTATGTTGGGGGATATCATTATTGCTGAACCTAACGCCTACATTGCATTTGCGGGTAAAAGAGTAATTGAACAAACATTGAATAAGACAGTACCGGAAGGTTCACAAGCAGCCGAATTTTTATTCCATAAGGGTTTATTCGACCTAATAGTACCACGTAATCTTTTAAAGGACGTTCTAAGTGAATTATTTCATCTGCATGCTTTTTTTCCTTTGAATCAAAATAAAATCAAGAATTGAGGTCAATTATTTTATTTGTGTCAATGTCAAAAAGTATTTTGTTTTTTTTTTTTATTGGAATCTTTATTTGAATCTTGGAATTAAAGTAAAAACCAGAAGAATAGTCGTTTTTGGTTGGTGACATCCTAATTTTTTTTGGAATAAAAAAAATGTGAATAATTATCAATATTTATTCTATTTCCGATTTCTAATTAGGAAACCTCGATCAACAAGATAAAAGAACGACTTCTTCCTTTTCCTTCTGTTAAATTAGTAAGATAACAAAAATTTCATGTTCCCTTCGTACACTTACATATGTTATGTATAGAATTAAAAAATAGCTTTTTGCATCTTTCGCTATTTTTTGGGAATCTTTATTATGGATCGGACTCTAATGAATCTTTTGGAAATGGAATTTAATTTTCTTTATAAGAAACCTTCTATATTTCTTGAATTAGTAATTAGTCTAAGCAAAAGAAATAAAAAAGATGAAGAATAATAAAAGAAAATTGATTATCATATATTATATGTAGAAAGCCATTTTTTTTTAGTTCTACATTCCTTGTACTTATTCTATACTATAACTCAAACTCGTTCTATAGAATTCTAATTAATTAATTAATATAATAACAACAAAAAAATATAACAAACAGGTACAATTACAATTATAGTAAATCGAGGTATCCATTCTATGACAACTATGAACTTTCCCTCTATTTTTGTGCCTTTAGTGGGCCTAGTATTTCCGGCAATTGCAATGGCTTCTTTATTTCTTCATGTTCAAAAAAATAAGATTGTTTAGATCGTCTGGTCCAAATCTTTTTTTTTTCAAGACTTATACGCCAATCATAACACAGATATCATAACACAGATATATATTTAGCAGAATGGTATACTACGTGATTTCTTCCGAACATAAATGAATGAGCCCTTATGTATGTGGAAAGATGACGACATATGGGTAAACTTTATTATTTTGATCGAACTAAAAATAAAATAGAATTAGATATTTAAATAAAAGTGAAACACACCCGACATCCGAATAGTACTAGTTGATGAGAGTTACATCGGAAACAAGACAGAGTAAGGAAAGTACAATTAATTTGGGGTATTCTTTCAATTCAAATTAAATGCAACCAGATCTAGTATGAATTGGCGATCAGAACGTATATGGATAGAACTTATAACGGGATCTCGAAAAATAAGTAATTTCTTCTGGGCCTTTATTCTTTTGTTAGGTTCGTTAGGGTTCTTATTGGTTGGAATTTCCAGCTATCTTGGTAGGAATTTGATATCTTTATTTCTTCCCCAGCAAATTCTTTTTTTTCCACAAGGAATCGTGATGTCTTTCTATGGGATCGCAGGTCTCTTTATTAGCTCCTATTTGTGGTGTACAATTTCGTGGAATGTAGGTAGTGGTTATGATAGATTCGATAGAAAAGAAGGAATCGTATATATTTTTCGTTGGGGATTTCCTGGAAAAAATCGTCGCATCTTCTTCCGATATCTTATAAAAGATATTCAGTCTATTCGAATAGAACTTAAAGAGGGTATTTATACTCGTCGTGTCCTTTATCTGGAAATCAGAGGCCAAGGGGCCATACCTTTGACCCGTACGGATGAGAATTTGACTCCACGAGAAATTGAACAAAAAGCTGCTGAATTGGCCTATTTCTTACGTGTACCAATTGAAGTATTTTGAAAAATGAACTGAAATGATGAATGCTTTTTTTTTTAACTTGAAGTAAAAAAAAATCTAGAATACTCTTTTTCTAATTTTCTAAGGCATGCCTTAACGGAAATTTCATCAGAACCCCACTCGGGTCAAAGCAGGTATATATGGAACAACCAAAGGGAAAAACCCTTTTTGTATACAAATACAAATAAAAAAGAAAGGTTTTTTTTGGATGGAAGTCGACTTAATTCAATCGCGTATTCATCTTTTTTTTATTATTTATTCGAAGTGGACTTTTTTCATAAAAAAAAACAAAGAATAGATTCACAAATTCGATAGATTCGAATAGTTCATGTTTGATAGAAATATTCGATCGCATAAAATCGACGAACGCGACGGGTTCATTAACAATTTATATTATAGATGAAAAAAAATGGAAAAAAAGAAAGAATTTATTCCTTTTCTATATCTTGTATCTATAGTATTTTTACCCCGGTGGATCTCTCTATCATTTCAAAAAAGTCTGGACTCTTGGATTACTAATAGGTGGAATACTAAACAATCTGAAACTTTTTTGAATGATATTCAAGAAAAAGGTTTTCTAGAAAAATTCATCAAATTAAAGAAACTCCACTTGTTGGACGAAATGATAAAGGAATACCCGGAAACACATCTACCAAAACTTCGTATAGGAATCCATAATGAAACAATTCAATTGATGAAGATGCACAATGACGATTGTATCCATATTATTTTGCACTTCTCGACAAATTTCATTTGTTTCTTTATTCTAAGCAGTTATTCTCTTCTGGGAAATAAAGAACTTATTCTTCTTAACTCTTGGGTTCAGAAATTCTTATATAACTTAAGCGACACAATAAAAGCTTTTTCTATTCTTTTATTAACTGATTTATGTATCGGATTTCATTCACCCCATGGTTGGGAACTAATGATTGGCTCTATCTACAAAGATTTTGGATTTACCCATAACGATCAAATTATATCTGGCCTTGTTTCCACTTTTCCAGTCATTCTAGATACAATTTTGAAATATTGGATTTTCCGTTATTTAAATCGTGTATCCCCGTCGCTTGTAGTGATTTATCATTCAATGAATGACTGAAAAGAAGAAACAAAGGAAAGGTATACGGATAGAAATCCAATTCTAATTTAGAAATTTCTAATTAGATAGAATGTTTCTTACTTTGTACCTAATCAAAGCATTAAAATCAGTAAATTCAGTATTCAGTTTTAAGTTAAAGTAAATACCAGAATCGTGGATAGGGAACTATACTAGCAACCTACCCAATTTATTGTAGAAATTTTCGGAATCAATGATTGGACCATGCAAACTATAAATATCTTTTCTTGGATAAAAGACCAGATTACTCGATCCATTTCCATATCGCTCGTGATATACATAATAACTTGGTCATCCATTTCGAATGCATATCCCATTTTCGCACAGCAAGGTTATGAAAATCCGCGAGAAGCGACTGGACGTATTGTATGTGCCAATTGCCATTTAGCTAATAAGCCCGTGGATATTGAGGTTCCGCAAGCAGTCCTTCCAGATACAGTATTTGAAGCAGTTGTTCGAATTCCTTATGATATGCAATTAAAACAAGTTCTTGCTAACGGCAAAAAGGGAGGTTTGAATGTGGGAGCTGTTCTTATTTTACCCGAGGGGTTTGAATTAGCCCCACCTGACCGTATTTCTCCAGAGATGAAAGAAAAAATGGGCAATCTTTTTTTTCAGAGCTATCGACCCAATAAAAAAAATATTCTTGTGATAGGTCCTGTTCCTGGGCAAAAATATAGTGAAATTACCTTTCCTATTCTTTCCCCGGACCCAGCCAATAATAAAGATGTTCACTTCTTAAAATACCCAATATATGTAGGTGGTAACAGGGGAAGGGGTCAGATTTATCCTGACGGAAGCAAGAGTAATAATACAGTTTATAATTCCACAGCAGCAGGGATAGTAAAAAAAATTGTACGAAAAGAAAAAGGCGGATACGAAATAAACATAGCGGA